ATTTTCATGTAAATAGGTAGGGGCAAGAAAGCTCTATGGAAAAATTGTGGTTCAATTTGATGTTATCTAAAGGGGAATTCGAATACAGGTGTGGACTAAGTAAATCAATGGATCGCCACAGTAATGTTGATCATTTCGTTGGCGTCAGGGACATTCGGAATTTCATCTCCGATGACACATTTTTTGTTAGGGATAGTAATAGGGACGATTATTCCATATATTTTGATATTGAAAATCAAATTTTTGAGATTGACAATGATCATTCTTTTCTGAGTGAACTAGAAAGTTCTTTTTATAGTTTTCGTAATTCTAATTATAGTAATAATAGATCGAAAAGGGACGATCCCGACTATGGTCGTTACATGCATGATACTCAATCTAGTTGGAATAATCACATTAATAATTGCGTTGATTCTTATCTTCATTCTCAAATCTGTATCGATAGTCACGTTTTAAGTAGTAGTGAAAATTACCGTGACAGTTCCTTTTCTAATTACATTTGTGGCGAAAGTGGAAATAGTAGTGAAAGCGATAGTTCCAATAGAAAAACTAGCCCAAATGGTAGTCATTTAACTAGAAGTAGAAGAGAAAGTTCTAATGATCTCGAAGTAACTCAAAAATACAGGCATTTGTGGATTCAATGCGAAAATTGTTATGGATTAAATTATAAGAAAATTTTGAAGTCAAAAATGAATATTTGTGAACAATGCGGATATCATTTGAAAATGAGTAGTTCAGATAGAATCGAACTTTCGATTGATCCAGGTACTTGGGATCCGATGGATGACGACATGGTCTCTCTGGATCCCATTGAATTTCATTCCGAAGAGGAACCTTATAAAAATCGTATTGATTCTTATCAAAGAAAGACAGGATTAACAGAGGCTGTTCAAACAGGTACAGGTCAACTAAATGGGATTCCCATCGCAATTGGGGTTATGGATTTTCAGTTTATGGGGGGTAGTATGGGATCCGTAGTAGGTGAGAAAATCACCCGTTTGATCGAGTATGCTACCAATAAATTTTTACCTCTTATTCTGGTGTGTGCTTCCGGAGGAGCACGGATGCAAGAAGGAAGTTTGAGCTTGATGCAAATGGCTAAAATATCTTCCGCTTTATATGATTATCAATCAAATCAAAAGTTATTCTATGTATCAATTCTTACATCTCCTACTACTGGTGGAGTGACAGCTAGTTTTGGTATGTTGGGGGATATCATTATTGCCGAACCGAATGCCTATATTGCCTTTGCGGGTAAAAGAGTAATTGAACAAACATTGAATAAGGCAGTACCTGAAGGTTCACAAGTGTCTGAATATTTATTCCATAAGGGCTTATTCGATCTAATCGTACCACGTAATCCTTTAAAAGGTGTTCTGAGTGAGTTATTTCAGCTCCACGCTTTTTTTCCTTTGAATAAAATTCAATCAAGTAGAGTCTTAAGTTAAATTTTTTTTGTGGTGAACAATTAGTTAGTTAATTTATCAAAATCAAAATAAATAAAAATGGACTTTTCTTTGGTGACATAAGATTTAATTGTATTTGTATAAAGAATCATGCGGATAATTATTTTTTTTTACCGATATTCCTGATTACTAATCAGGAACCCTCTATCAACAAAACAACATAAAAAGCGAATTCTTCCTTAGAATTAGGAGGCAAGGCAAATAAAATGAATTTCGTGGTCCCCTTTTGCATATGTATTTTGCATATGTATATATAGAACTCAAATATAGAAAAAATATAGAATCTTGCATCTTTCTATATCTCCCAAGAATTCCCATTTTTTCTAAGAATCCCTGCTATTGGATATTGGATCGGATTCTAACGAATTCTTCGGGAATTTGGTAAAAAACTCTTTTTGTATTAAATATTAAAAAAGAAATTAGAATATACGAACAATAGAAAAATAAAAGAAGTAAGAATAGAATAATAAAGAAAGTGGATTATCATACATAACAGATATTTCGTGTAGAAAGATGAATAAGTCCGTTTATTTAGTTCTACATTCCTTGCACTTATTCTATAGACTCACTTATATATACTTAGTATATATACTTAGTATACTTCTATACGAATTAGAATATGAATTAGAATTATTATAAGATATCTTTATAATAATAACAGGTACAAATATTAAATCGAGGTACCCATTCTATGACAATTCTCAACAACTTACCCTCTATTTTTGTGCCGTTAGTGGGCCTAGTATTTCCGGCAATTGCAATGGCTTCTTTATTTTTTCATGTTCAAAAAAATAAGATTTTGTAAATCCGATGTGGTCAAATCTCCTCTAGTTTTTTTTTCAAGACTTAGCAAACACGGCACGGATATCCATTTAGTAGAGTATTGTATAACAATAACAAATAACGGGCGGCTTTCTGCGAACATAAATGAAGGAGCTCTTATGCATGCATAAACAGGATATATGGGTAAATGGAAATGAATTCTATCTATTTTCAAAAATAGGCCAGGATCCGAGCTCATGTCTGAAATTTAAGTCAATGTATCTATATGTATGTAGCTATCTAATCTATATGTATCTATCTATAGGGAATCCTATGAAGGGGATGTTCTTATTTTATTATATCTAACTAATTTGATGAATTACTGCTAAAAGTTCACATCAGAATAGTACTAGTTGATGAAAGTTACTTCGGAAACAAAAAAAAGTAAAGTCAAATTTATTTTGGTTATTCTCTCAATTCCAAGAAAATGCAACTGGATCGAGTATGTATGAGTTGGCGATCAGAATATATATGGATAGAATTTATAGCAGGATCTCGCAAAACAAGTAATTTCTGCTGGGCCCTTATCCTTTTTTTAGGTTCATTAGGATTCTTATTGGTTGGAATTTCTAGTTATCTTGATAGGAATTTGATATCTTTATTTCCGTCTCAGCAAATCCGTTTTTTCCCACAAGGGATCGTGATGTCTTTCTATGGGATCGCGGGTCTCTTTGTTAGTTCCTATTTGTGGTGCACAATTACATGGAATGTCGGTAGCGGTTATGATCGATTTGATCGAAAAGACGGAATAGTGTGTATTTTTCGTTGGGGATTTCCTGGAAAAAATCGCCGCATCTTTCTACGATTCCTTATGAAAGATATTCAGTCCATCAGAATAGAAGTGAAAGGGGGTGTTTATGCTCGTCGTGTCCTTTATATGGAAATTAGAGGCCTGGGGGCTATTCCGTTGACTCGTACTGATGAGAATTTGACTCCGCGAGAAATTGAGCAAAAGGCTGCGGAATTGGCCTATTTCTTGCGCGTACCAATTGACCTATTTTGAAAAAGAAAAATGAACTGAAGAATAAATGCTTTCTCAGCAGGAGGAACAAACCCAAGAATCTTCCTTTTTCTTTTTCTATAGCATAACTTACTTAATTGAAGTTTCTTCAGAATGTCCAGTCGGGCCAAAGCAAGGCAAACGTGTATGGAACAGCTATAACATAAAACGAAACCCTTTTTATCTGTAAAAAAATGGTTTTTTTGGACCAAAGAATTGGATCTCTTATAATGAGACCTTTTCTTTCTTTTTTTGCCACTCGGTTTTTTAGTTGTGATTCAAGGACTAACCGCTGAATCACAACTAAAAAACCGAGACTCGATTCATAGGCGCGATACCTTATAATAGAACCCATGCTTGGCTAGAAATATTAGATCGAATAGAGTCAACAAATGAGGTGGTTTCAGTAATAATTCACTGATGAAAAAATGACAAAAAAGAACGCACCCATTCCCATTAGATATCTCTCGTCTATAGTATTTTTAGTATTCTTACCCTGGTGGATTTCTCTCTCATTTAATAAAAGTCTGGAATCTTGGATTACTAATTGGTGGAATACTAGGCAATCCGAAACTTTCTTGAATGATATTCAAGAAAAGAGTATTCTAGAAAAATTCATAGAATTAGAGGAACTATTCCTCTTGGACGAAATGATAAAGGAATGCCCGGAAAGGCATCTACAAAAGTTTCGTATAGGGCTCCACAAAGAAACAATCCAATTGATCAAGATGCACGACGAGGATCATATCCATACGATTTTTCACTTCTCGACAAATATAATCTGTTTCGTTATTCTAAGCGGTTATTCTATTCTGGGTAATGAGGAACTTGTTATTCTTAACTCTTGGGTTCAAGAATTCCTATATAATTTAAGCGACACAATAAAAGCCTTTTCGATTCTTTTAGTAACTGATTTATGTATCGGATTCCATTCGCCCCACGGTTGGGAACTAATGATTGGCTATGTCTACAACGATTTTGGATTTGCTCATAATGATCAAATTCTATCTGGTCTTGTTTCCACTTTTCCAGTCTTTTTAGATACAATTTTGAAATATTGGATTTTTCGTTATTTAAATCGTGTATCTCCGCCACTTGTAGTGATTTATCGTTCAATGGATGGCTGAAAAACGATTCACTGATCCAATTAGAATGTTTCAGACTTTGTACATAAGCAAAACATTTAAAGTCGTACTTACCTTACTCTTTCTACCCATCGAGAGGATTCCTCCTATATTCCAGTAATCGGATATTCCAGTAAAATTATTTCAGTAAATAGCAGAATAGTGGATGGGGAACTATACTAGTGACCCACCAAATTTTATTGTAGAAATTTTCAGCATCAACGATTGGACCATGCAAATTAGAAATACCCTTTCTTCGATAAAGGAAGAGATTACTCGATTCATTTCCGTATCGTTCATGATATATATAATAACTCGGGCATTCATTTCAAATGCGTATCCCATTTTTGCGCAGCAGGGTTTTGAAAATCCACGAGAAGCAACTGGTCGTATTGTATGTGCCAATTGTCATTTAGCTAATAAGCCTGTGGATATTGAGGTTCCACAGGCCATACTTCCTGATACTGTATTTGAAGCAGTTGTTAGAATTCCTTATGATATGCAACTGAAACAAGTTCTTGCTAATGGTAAAAAGGGGGCTTTGAATGTAGGGGCCGTTCTTATTTTACCAGAGGGGTTTGAATTAGC